AAAAAAACACCGATACTGAGATCGGCTAAAACAAGATGATCCCCAAAAGGAATTACTAAATAACTTAATAAAACGGATATTACTGCTATAGACGGTCCAATACTGAATAAACGAGTATCTCCTCTAGATGGAAGAAGATTCTCTTTGAAAAGTAATTTGGTACCATCCGCTAGAGCTTGAAGAATTCCCAAAGGTCCTGCGTATTCAGGACCAATACGTTGTTGTATACCTGCAGATATTTCTCTTTCTAACCAAACAATTACTAGTACACCTATTGTGATTCCTAATACAGGAGTAAAAATAGGAATAAGCATCCATATGATCCCATAGACCTCTTTTAAGGATTCCAATCTAGAAAAAGAATTGATAGCTTGTACTTCTGTTGTATCCATTATCATTTTAACGATCAACTTCTCCCATAATGATATCTATACTACCTAGTATCGTCATAATATCAGCCAATTTCATCCTTTTAACTAACTGAGGAAGAATTTGCAAATTAATAAATCCTGGCGGTCTAATTTTATATCGCCAAGGAAAAACACCCTTATCTCCTATCAGAAAAATTCCCAATTCTCCCTTTGGTGCTTCAACTCTCACATAAAGTTCTTGCTTCGACAATTCAAAAGTCGGAGAAGGTTTTTTACTAATGAATCGATAATCAAAGTCATTCCATACAGTATCTTTTGCTCTATCAAAACGGCGTATTTCTAAATTTTCATAGGGCCCTCCCGGAATTCCTTCTAGCGCCTGTTGAATAATTTTTATGGATTCCGTCATTTCACTGATTCGTACTAAATAACGAGCTAATGAATCCCCCTCTTTTTGCCATTGGGCTTCCCAATCAAATTCGTCGTAACACTCATAATGATCAACTTTACGAAGATCCCATTGTATTCCGGAAGCTCGTAGCATAGGTCCCGACAAACCCCAATTTATTGCTTCCTCTCCACCAATAATGCCTACTCCTTCAACTCGTTCTAAAAAAATGGGATTCCGTGTAATAAGCTTTTGATATTCGGCAATTCCTGTTAAAAAGTAATCGCAAAAATCCAAACATTTATCTATCCAGCCATGAGGTAAATCAGCAGCGACTCCTCCAATACGAAAAAAATTGTGCATCATTCGCATACCGGTGGCAGCTTCGAATAGGTCATATATCAATTCTCTTTCTCGAAAAATATAGAAGAAAGGAGTCTGTGCCCCAATATCTGCCATAAAAGGGCCAAGCCATAACAAATGTGAAGCTATACGACTTAACTCCAACATAATGACTCTGATATAACTGGCCCTTTTAGGGACTTGAATATTCCCTAATTGCTCTGGTGCATTTACAGTTATTGCTTCTGTGAACATAGTAGCTAAATAATCCCAACGTGTTACATAAGGCAAATATTGTATAATTGTTCGATTTTCCGCAATTTTTTCCATACCTCTGTGTAAATAACCCAATATTGGTTCACAGTCAATAACATCTTCACCATCTAGAGTAACAATGAGTCGAAGAACACCATGCATTGATGGGTGGTGAGGTCCCATATTGACTATCATGAGGTCTTTTCTTGTAGCTGGTACAGTCATAGGTTTTTCCTGATTCATTCTTCCATGAATTGCTGAAAGCGAAAAGAAGTTCATCAAACTTTAAGCGAATAATTCAAACTACCTCTTCAAATTAACGAGTTTTTCTCTCTCGAATATCCAACTGTCCTATTAATTCTTTATAACGTGCTCTGTTTTTTTTTGACAAATAAGCCAGCAGCCGTTGACGTTTTCCCAGAATTTTCCGCAGACCTCTCTGAGATAAATAGTCTTTTTTGTGTAATTCCAAATGTGAGGTAAGTCTCCGTATCTTGTTGGTGAAACTTACTACTTGAAATTCAACGGATCCGCTATTTTCTTTGTTTTCTTCTTGTTCTTGCAAAATAATTGAAATAAATGAATTTTTTACCATAAAAGAATTTCACACTCCCCTTTTTACAGATAGTTATTTTATTGGATCAGTAATAATAGTAATAATAATGTAAGAAATTTTAATGTAGTATACACAATAATCAAAAATTTTTTATAGATTCCTGTTTTTTTCAATGAACATTAATGAATCCTTTTTTGGAGTTCGTTTGTATAGTCATACAAAAAGAGGATACCAAATCGTTTAGTACGAAGATTCTGTTGATTAATTTATAGCTTTAATTTTTACGCCATTTACTTATCCTAGAGGGGGATGTAAGACAGCGCATATGAGCATCGGGTTGTTTGCATATAACATGGATATTTACAGATCACGGACAGAAAAACAAAAATGAAAAATCTGATTGATAGAACAACATAATATATAGAAAACTCAAAAATTTAAATCAGGGGTACATATATATCCTTAACATACTCAAGCGGCTCCCATTATTGGTATCAAACCAATAGCGATTCATACAAGCTAAATCTTCTAATCGATAATTAGGCCAAAAAAATAACTTTAATTTAATTAATTCATTTTTTTTTCGGTCGAAATTTTTACTTTCATCCAAAAATTGACTCCAATTTTTTATCTTGTTCTCCTTGGAAAATGTTTTATTTCTATGCGCACCATTCTGATTCTTTAAATTCAAATTGAAAGAAATTAGAATTCGCAATTCTCTACGACGTCTAGATGATAAAATTTTTTCAGGAACAAGCAAATCATAATTATTTTTGTCTTTATTTAGAGTTTTTCTTTTATGTCTTGGAATGGATTCATCAAAATTATTCTTAGCAACATTTTGGGGGTTTCGGTATCTTTGATTACTTTGGTGCTTACTTTTATGAACCAATGAAATACCTATGATTTGATACATAAAAAACTGTCCGTCATTTTTTACAGATAGACGAGTAGGTTCCATAATTAATATTCCCTTTTTCGTTAATTGTGTAAGATTTAAACGCCTTCTCATTATATCCAGATTCATTTCTTTCCTTTGAATATAGGATATAGTAATTTTTCTTACATTTATGAGGCTAACCAGGAGACCATATATCTGGATATTATTCATCATTTTTTGATTCAATTGATTCAAACGTCCAGTCCATCTTAATTGCAAAGGAAAATCTCCTTTAAGGAATACTTTTAGTTTTTCGAGCGATTCTAAAAAATATTCTTCAATATTGTTTTGATTCTTTAATTCAAAATATTGTTTTGAATTTGATGGTCTAAAATTTAAAAAATATTCATCCGCCTCTTGTTTTCCTTTGATATTTGGATTTTCGCTAAAATTTGGATTGATATTCAAATTAAAAAGAAGTAAGTTGCTTGGGATAAACCAAGGTTTCTCTTTATATTTATGATAAAGTATTAAAAACTCTGGAAATAAAAAAACTTTCGGATTCGATATGAAGTGATTTAAGATTAAGAATTTTTCATTCATTCCCATCCAATCAAAAGACACCCCCATCCAATCAAAAAAGACCTTTTTATAATTGATTTCGGAATTTGATTTAATTGGAAGATAAAAAAGACCATTATTATGAGAATTCTCTGTTATTTGGTCCTTATTAGGTTCAACCTGAATATTTGTATTAAATTTCCAACCCAAATATTTTCTATCTGTATTTTTTTCCATATATATAATATCACTTTTTTCTAGATAATTCTTGATAGGAATATTATTAAGTATGTTAAAAAAAGTTTCTTTATTTTTGGTGGAATTTTCTTGCTTCTTTATTGTTTCTAATGATGATCTATAAATATCAGACTTATTCTGAGTTTCAGAATTAATATATTTATATGAGAAAAGATCATATCTATAGTTTTTTTGAAAATTCTCCTCTTTATTTGGTAATAAATATACTTTCAAATTTTGTTTTTTTTTGTAATCCAATAATGGGTCTTTTTCATAGGAATACCTTTTCTTTAAATCATCATTTTGAGACATATGGCATTGATTTATTTGATTTCGCCATTTTTGTGGGATTAATGTAGACCATGTAATCTGAGATAAATCATATTGATAATGACTTCTTAACCAGTTTTTCCATGGATTCTTTTCATAATTTGAAAGTCTTACTTTGGAATCAAATATTCCTTGTGTTCCAAAAAAATCCTTTATTTCATTCTTAAGAAAAAAAGATGGTCCATTATATTGAAGAATAGATCTTAACTTATTGAAGTTAATAACTTGGGTTTGTGATAATTTTAAAAATACATATTTTTGTGACAAGTAAGATAAATCAAAAAAAATATGTGGCTTCTGCTTACTATTTCTAAGATTATCAAAAGCCTTTTTTATAGTCATAGGCGAAATGAAGTCAATTTTATTTTGTTTTTTTTTATTAATTCTTTCTTTATCTTTATTTTTTTCATTATTGTCAATGTATTTTTCAAGAATTTTTTTTGTTGATTCCATAAAAAGTTGTAGAGAAATTCTGCGCATATTAATTATACATAAAAAGATATCTACGTATATTTTTTCAATGCAAAATTGAAATATTAATTCAATATTTTTTCTTTTTAATATTTTCCAAATTTTTGGGGGTGATTCTCGATTATTCTTTTTATTTTTTTTCATTATTTCTATTTGATTTCTGATTGTGTTTCTTCTATCAATTCTATGTTTAATCTCTTCTTTTGCCTGTGAATAATCTCTAGATTTATTTTGACTAAATGATTCATGAATTATCTGAGTGCTGATTATCGAATCCTTTTCTGTTTGAGTTTCACTTGATTCATATATTTCTCTCGGTATAAATAATGGAATTTTCTTTCCTTTTAAAAGTATTTGTTTAAAAAAAAAAAATGCTTTTTCTTGTTGCTTTGTTATTTTTTTTAAAACTCTTTGAACTCTAAAATTAAAATTTCTTATTTCGACTTTGTAGTCTATATCTTTAAAAACGGGTTCAAAAAAGGAAGGTGTTTTTCGAGGAGGACCAAAAGGATATTCTGTTTCCATTCCCAAAACTGTTAAAAAACAAGAATCAAAATCATCTTGTTGCTTTCGATCTCTATCAGAGAGTCGTAGCTTAGATCCGTGCCA